CTCCGTTCCGTTGATATACATAATTTTTTTGCCATTTCTTCTGTATTTTTTCTCATATCACATATGATATAACATATAATAATACTAAAATAACATATAATAATATTAAACTTCTATATATATATATGAAAAAAATATGACGCCGTAAATTTCGCGGGTGCCTGCACGGAAAAGGACGTTTTTTGTTTTTTTAACAAAAAAAGGGATCTATGAAATTGTTGTACGTTTCAATTTTAATTAAGAATTTCGCGTACAAAACAAACGCGAGTGACCTTTAATTAACTTGATATATATCTGTTGATCATATACGGAGTACCCTTATATTTATATATTATAATAAACATTATTTATTACAATTAGAGAATTACAATTAGAGAAGGAGGATTTGAAATGCGAGATTTAAAAACATATCTATCCGTGGCACCGGTACTAAGTACTCTATGGTTCGGGTCTTTAGCGGGTTTATTGATAGAGATTAATCGTTTTTTCCCAGATGCGTTAACATTCCCCTTTTTTTCATTCTAGTTATTAACACGGGGGGATGAGAAAGATTAGAGATACGGTTAAATATCTGTGACTACTAATCCCCTCCTCTTTTTTTTTAGAATTAGAGAAAAGAGAAAGAATAAAAGCAAATTCAATCTCAGTGAAATGGGGAACTCGGGCCCAGGCTTTAGCTTCAGCGTCAAGTAAATTAATTAATTTCAATTCAATTAAGAGAACGGAAGTGGAAACATGGTTAGGACAAGAGTATCATACAAGATTCTTAAATGACATGCAATTCTAATCTAAACGTCTAATCTAATCGAATATAGGTTCGAATTCTTGTATTACTTATTATTACTATTACTATATTGATTATTACTATATTGATTGCAACGAAATCTTTCATAATTGGATTTCAAAATTGCAAAAAATTAGCAACTTCTTTTTTTTCCTTCCTTTCTTTTGGAAAATAGAAAGAAGGGTTGAGTAAATAAAAAACCAAAGGAGGCTCATGGCTAAGGGTAAAGATGTCCGAGTAAAGGTTCTTTTGGAATGTACTAGTTGTGTTCGAAACAGTGTTAATAAAAAATCAAGAGGCATTTCCAGATATATTACTCAAAAAAACCGACACAATACGCCTAGTCGATTGGAATTGAAAAAATTTTGTCCTTATTGTTACAAACATACAGTTCATGGGGAGATAAAGAAATAGATGGTACTTGCGTTTCGCTTTGATTTTAGAAAGAAGATGAAAAATGAATGACATATTAACACATTTTTTTTAATACTAAAATAGAATATGTTAATATATCTATTAATTCTATATCTTAATATAAATTGTAATAAAAAAAATCCTATTTCTTTATTCTAAATTATTATCATTTTTGATTCGATTGAACGAATTAGGATTTTCGAACTAAGGAATAAAAAACCATGGATAAATCCAAGCGACTTTTTCTTAAGTCTACGCGATCTTTTCGTCGGCCGTTGCCCCCGATTCGATCGGGGGATCGAATTGATTATAGAAACATGAGTTTAATTAGTCGATTTATTAGTGAACAAGGAAAAATATTATCTAGACGGGTGAATAGATTGACTTTAAAACAACAACGATTAATTACTATTGCTATAAAACAAGCTCGTATTTTATCTTTGTTACCTTTTCTTAATAATGAAAAACAATTTGAAAAGGGCGGGTTGGTCCCTAAAACTGCCGGTCTTAGAACCAGAAAAAAATAGATTTCCTCTATCAATTGAATCCAAATTCTAAATTCGAACTCAAACGTGAATTTCTTTTTTGTTCGAAAAATCCGAAAATCCCGATTTGTTTGGAGTGTTGTAATAAAAAAAGCAAATTGGGGAAGAATCAAAATTCTTTTTTTATTGAATCTTTTTACTCCGTTTGATTACTTGATCATATTATCATCATATTTTTTCGTATTAATTTTTAATTTCTATTCTACCTTCCTGGAACTTGTTCTCCAAGGAATTCTATGTAAAACATTCTGATGGATTCCTCCCAATCTTCTTAGTTTATGATGTCATTGGAAATCATGTAAAGACAATTCTTATCGAATATAGCTAGTTGTGCAAGTATTTTACGACTAATAAGTAACTGTTTTTTGTACAGATTGTTTATAAGCTCGCTATAACTATCGAATACCCCCATCTCGCGAATTTCTGCATTTATCCGTGTGATCCATAAACGACGAAAATTTCTTTTTTGCCTATCTCTATCCCGATGGGCCGAAACTAAAGCTTTTATTTTTTGTTGAATAATAGTTCGAGTAAGTCTTGAATGAGCTCCGCGAAAGCTTGATGCGAATAAACGGATTTTTGTTCTACGTCTCCGAGCTATATATCCTCGTTTAATTCTGGTCATTGAATAAACAAAACTTTAAACTTTGATGAATAACTAATTGATTTTTTTTCAGTTATTCTTTTCTCCTTTCTATAATAACAAAACGGATTCTTCCAATGTATAAAAAAAGAATTCCAACGGCTTTTGCTACTATAACCTTCCCAACCACGATTTTTCTTTTTTTTCTATTCACCTCGAAATAAGAAATTGTATTGATACTAGATATCAAACAAAAATATAATAAAAATAAAGAGTAATATAGAAATGAAAAAAGAACTAGTGGGTTCCATCGTTTCTATGGTTACTTTTTAAACGGTGAGGTCTTCTCTATACACCGGAGCCCCTTCTTCATTTAATCATTTAATTAATGCTATTTTTAACTTGTACAGTTAATACTCTTAGGCTCTACCTATGACTTATCCAGTAATAGGTCTTTCACAGTGAGATCTATTTATACAGTAACGATATTTAATTATGAAGATTAGTCAATTAGTTGACCCTCTTAGTCCGTTCTTGCAAGAATAGAGGCTTCTTTTTTGGCTTTTTAATTTAAATAAGATTCCCCTGCTTAACGTATAATCTTTATTACTAATGGGTAATTCTTTTTTATTAAAATTGAGATGATTTAATTTGCACCAACGTAAACCAGAAATTTGCTACACAACCGAAGGATATAATAGATCTTTTTTTATTTTTTCGTTTTTTTTAGATAGTGAAGGGGGTTCGTTCCTCCATTCTATCCTCTTTATCCGTACTGATCACAAATAATGGAAAAATTTTTCCGTTCTTTTGTCTCAGCTCATGGTCTGAACGAGTCGCACATACACCCTAGTACACGTTCCTCGACGCTGAGGACATCCCGCAAGAGCAGGAGATTTGGTGACATTTCTGATTGGCTGTCTTGTGTTTCTAATAAGTTGTTTAATTGTTGGCATCTTGAAGTGTATACATAATGGGCTGGTTTAGATCGATCCTAACCGGATGATTATGAATTCTATTTCTATTAATAAAATATTAAAAAATATATTCTATTCTTAATAGAATTCTATTAATAATAACAGATATCAGAAACAGAATAAAAAACCCCGATAAGAAAAATGTGATTTGCGTGAAATTCATGCTATTTTTTGATTTTTTATGCAACTGCTACAAGATCAACAATTCCATGAGCTTGGGCTTCTGTTGCCGACATAAAAACATCCCTCTCCATGTCTTCGGATACAACCCATAAAGGTTTGCCCGTTCTTTGTGCATAAACCCTTGTGATAATTTCACGCAATTTAAGTAGTTCTTCTGCTTCCAGGACAAACTCTGCTATTTGTGCCTGATAAAAACCAGCAATAGGTTGATGGATCATTACCCTGATGATATAAGATATTACTCTAGCTCGTATGATAAGTTGATGAAAAGAAATACAGAATCATAAGAAAAAAGGATCGAATTGACCAACCGTACAGGCATTGTTTCCACATTGCATACGGCTCTTTTACTTTTACCTTTCATCGAAGAAAAATCTAGAGTTTCTCAGGCCTAGATTGGTAAATTAACTACCCTTCCCTTGATAGGAGTTAAAAAACAAAAATACTATGGTGGCTCCGTTGCTTTATTTCGTCGGTGATTTAGCAATCCCAAAGTTTCTTTTTTTTTTTCAAATAAAAAATATAGAATCTTGTTTTTTTGTACTCGTTCATAACAGAAAATCAAGTGTGAAAACAAAAAAGTTTGTGACGCTGAAATAGGTCTTCCCAATAGATACGACAAAATCGGAAATACCTTTTATCTCAATCTCATACTACTCTTTCGATACATAATCGAACTAAAAAAAATTTATATCGAATTTGAAAAGCCATGCTATTATTACTTAATATTCATACTTCATATGGCAAATGGCGAAGGCATAGTTTTCTTTTTTCTTTCAAACAAAAAACCCATTGGCGCCAAGCGTGAGGGAATGCTAGACGTTTGGTAATTTTTCCTCCGACCAGGAGAAAAGAACCCATCGAAGCAGCTAATCCCATGCACACTGTCTGTACATCTGGTCGCACAAATTGCATAGTATCATAAATAGCTATTCCAGGTATTACCCATCCGCCAGGAGAGTTTATAAACAAATACAAATCTTTGGTCTCACTCTCTATACTGAGATATACCATAAGAGCAATAAGTTGATTTGAGATGTTGCTATCAACACCTTGGCCTAAAAAAAGTAATCTTTCTCGATAAAGTCGGTTGATTAGGATAAAATCCTATCCTTTAGGAGCAGTACGTGCACCTTTTGATGCATACGGTTCAATAAAAATCGCGAAAAAAAAAATCAATGTGTAGATTCCAGCCCTCGCTTTTTAATAGTGAGTTGAGTACTTTTTAACTTTTCTCTTAACGAAGGGACTTTTCTTCCATTTTCAAGAAAGATGGGTTTTGACCTGTTTATCTATAAAACAAATAAATTAAATTGATCAAACTAACTTCTCATTGATGTATTCTTTCATCGAGATCCAATTCAAATCATGATGGCGTTTTCTTGTTCCTGAATGGTTTTTTTTTAATTCTTTTAGGTTTGTGCTCTACTCCGAGTAAAAATATGCCCGATTTTAATTTGCACGTATAGGGCAAATGCCCCCAATACCCTGTCTTTTTGCTACAACTTTCCAAT